TTGTGACTTTCTTTGTTATAAAACAATAATTTGAATCTAAAATTGAAATGATTAAAATGAAATCATAAGAAGGAATATGTAAGCTACCCACTTGATTTCCATGGGATTGTAGTTCAATTGGTCAGAGCACCGCCCTGTCAAGGCGGAAGCTGCGGGTTCGAGCCCCGTCAGTCCCGGCGGATTCAATAAAAAAAAAAGACATCAACTCCCCTTTTTGTTTCTGGGCAAGGGGATCAAAATGGTTTCATTTATCTTTTTGTTTTATTTTTCTTTTTTCATAAAGGAAAAGAAGGGGTATTTCGATTATTTTAACTAGCACCGATTGATGGTAGAGAGACATATCTAAATTAATTATAATTATTGAGAGCATTCAACACTTCAAGAAAGAAAAACTCTACGGGGTTTCCGCTTTTTGTCAACTGATCTCCCATTAATTCGTGTAGGAAAATGGAATAGGATAGCGTATAATACATTTGCCAAGAGTACCTATATATACTTGACTTTCTATGAAGTCAAGGAATTCAAAATCGTTCCAACAAGGAAAGAGGATATTAAAAAAAAAGATAAAATGAGTTTTCCCTAATAAATATGCTCTTTTTAAAGAAAAGATTCGAGTCGATGTCGAAGAAAAAACTCGTAAGAAAAATTAACTAGTTAATTTTTCTGAATATTGTCGTTTTTTTACTGGAACTTGTCACATTCCCTTTCTTTGTTTTCCAAAAAGATGATAGACCCTTAAAATTTTTTTGAAATTTCAAATTGAACTTCGTACTTGTTTTCTCTATTTTATTTCTATTGTTTAGTTAAGGTTCTTTAGAAACTATTTTTCTAAACAATCGAAGTAGAAAAGGTTTTTTTATGATACTTCATCCGATGATTGGACAAGGAAAGTCAACTACTAGGTTGTAGAAAAGAAAGCGGGGAAAAAGAATCATAAATAAATATTTTTTGATTGGATCGGGAATCTCATTATGTATTCGGTGTGGATAAAAGATCGTCCTATGTTATACTATTAAATTCTTGACGATGAATCGATTTTATAGCTCCGATATTGTTATTCATGATATTTCTTTCATTCGATATCATCGAAATCTAATTCATCTGAGTGAGTTTACAAGCGAAAGATTTCTCATCTCTATGGGATTAAATCCCGAGATATTCAAAAGAAAAAAATAATAATAAACGATTAAATTATGGAAGTCAATATTCTTGCATTTATTGCTACTGCACTCTTCATTCTTGTTCCTACTGCTTTTTTGCTTATAATTTACGTAAAAACGGTTAGTCAAAATGATTAATTTGAATACAATTTTACTATGAATGAAAAAAAAGGATTTCAATTTCTCGTCTTAAATGAAAGGAATGGATTATACTCAGTAGTAGTATTATAAGGGGCCCGCTAGTATGGTAGAAAGAGATCTCTTTCTACCATACTAGCCATTATGGTTATTGTAATGTATAAAAATACAAGTGAAATATCTTAATATAAAGGAATCCACCTATATCGCTCTTTTTCTTTATAAACGTCAATATAAATGAAATAGAATATGAACTGTATGTACATACTTTCTCAATTTCATTTGTTTGTTTGATCCATTTAATACAGATAATCCCAATTCGATGGAAGCTTCTTCAGATTTCTAAAGGGGTTACCCCATGAATGGTTAACCGTGTAAACCCTGATATAAAAATAGAAAATGAGTCAATAAAACAAAACATAAATCCAATTTCTAAAAAAAAATCTTAAAAAAAATTGCCGAACGGTCTAGAAACCTAAAACAATTGATCCAGGTTGATAGAGTTTTATTATTACCGCAATTAGAAGTACTTCTAGAGTCCACTTCTTCCCCACACTACGAGAGACAGGGAAAATGTAAAAACTACCATTAAAGCAGCCCATGCGAGACTTACTATATCCATGTGAATTCTGTCCCCTATTTCTATGAATATGAAGAAACTATTCCATTATTGTTCACTAATAATAGTGAAATCACTGGTGCAGAGTCAAAAAAAGGGAGAGATATTTGGTCACCATTGATGAACTACTCCAAAAAATCCACTTATCTTATAATGAGTTATTCTTAATTATAGAATTTCTAGTAGAATCGACAAGATGTAAACACAAGCAAACGGACACTTTTCAAAGTATCCAAGGAATCTGACTCACATGTAGAAAGAATAAGACTTTTTCTTTCTTTCATTGTTTTTTCTTTTTTTTTTTTTTTTTTTGGAAGTAAGAAGTAAAATGAAAGGCAATTCTTCATCTAATCGAATATTGATTGAATGTCTGAGCATTCCGAGACTTTCATGAGTCTGTATCCAAAGTATCTTAGGTCCTTTCCAAAACTATTAATTTAATTCCTTCCGCGGCTATCTAATTGAAGACTCAGTAAGTGGAACTAAATTAGTAGTGGCAAGTAAAGATTTACGGATTTCCCTCCACTACTTTAAGTTTTCCTTGAATCTGATAGGCAAAACTTTAGGTTAGAAAATAGAAGCC